AACAAGATTATATACTCCGCATTTTTTTTTTACAACAAATAGAAAGTTTCGGATCCAATGCAGATATAAGAAGGATTACCATATATAACACAAAATTTCTCCGCCTATTCCTTTTAGTCGAGCCTCCCGATCTGTCATTATACCATGAGAAGTAGAAAGAATGACAACGCCCATTCCACCCAAAATTCTAGGAATTCTTTGATAGTTAGAATAGATTCGTAGACCAGGTCTACTGATCCGTTTTAAATTTAAAAGATTTCTATAGGGCCCCTTTCTATTTCTTGTATGTCGCAGGGTTGAAACCAAAAAATATTTGTCGCTTTCTCGATGTTTCCTCACATTTTCGATAAAACCTTCTCGTAAAAGGATTTTAACAATGTTTTCAGTGATATTAGTAGATGCTATTCGAACTACTCTTTTTTTATCCATATCCGCATTGCGTATAGAGGTTAGTATATCAGCAATAGTGTCCCTACTCATGATGGACTAAAATTCTTGTTGCCCCCGAATTTTTCTATAATCAACATGTTTTTTTACTTAAATTTTTTTTGTTTATGAAAAAAAATTAGATTATTAAATTAAAGGTATATGCGTGAAACACAATCTACTAAATTAATTTGAATCTATTTCTTTCCAATACCCGACTATAACTATATCATAGTCTCATCTTATATTTTAAGACTATTATAATACCTCGGGCGCCAATGAAACTATTTTAGTAAAATTTAAATGTCTCAATTCCCGGGCGATCGCACCAAAAACGCGAGTTCCTTTAGGATTTCCTTCTTGATCAATGACAACTGCGGCATTGTCATCATATCGTATTAGCATACCATTGTCGCGTTTAAGTTCTTTGCAGGTACGTACAATTACAGCTCTGACCACTTCTGATCTTTCTAGGGGCATGTTTGGTACTGCTTCTTTAATCACAGCAACAATAACGTCACCGATATAAGCATATTGGCGGTTACTAGCTCCTATGATTCGAATACACATCAATTCTCGAGCCCCACTGTTATCTGCTACATTCAAACGTGTCTGGGGTTGAATCATTTTTTTATTTATTCTTTCAATGCAAAGGGCGAAGAAAAAGAAAGAAATATTTTTTGTCAAAAAAAAAATAAACCTTGCATTTTTCATTCCCAGGATTTATTTTCTTTGATTCTACATTCTTATCCCAAAATAATAAATTGAGTTTTGATAGGCATTTTGGATGCTGCTATTGAAATGGCTTTTCTGGCTATATTTTCTGCGACTCCACCCATTTCATAAAGTATTCGCCCTGGTTTAACAATAGCTACCCAATATTCTGGAGAGCCTTTACCTGAACCCATACGTGTTTCTGTGGGTCTTACTGTAACTGGTTTGTCGGGAAATATACGTACCCATATTTTTCCACCCCGACGTGCATTTCGTGTCATTGCCCGGCGCCCCGCTTCTATTTGTCTAGATGTGATCCAAGCGGGTTCAAGCGCTTGAAGAGCATATTTACCGAAACTAATATGATTACCTCGATAAGAGATTCCCTTCATTCGTCCTCTATGTTGTTTACGGAATCTGGTTCTTTTGGGGTTATAGTTGATGGTTCTTTCTGAATTCCACCTCTACTACAGAACCGGACGTGAGAGTTTCGTCTCATCCAGCTCCTCGCGAAAACGGGATTCAAAATATTCAAAATGTAGCAATCCAAAAAAGAATGTTTTCGCGGGCGAATATTTACTCTACTATCTATTTCAGTTTATTTCAGTTGTAAGGTTAATTCATTACGTCTCAGATCAGAATAGATGAATTCTTTATCGGTTCCTTCCGCCATCCCGACCAATGAATCGTTAGGATTTGGTTTCAATAAAATCTTCTGCATTCATGGGTTCCATCGTTCCCATCGCTTCTTGTTTAATGGTTAGGTCTTAATGTTACAACGGAGCTCTTAATGAAATTTGTTCTTGAGTCAATTTTCTCAGTCTTTATTGGCTAAAGGCTCTTGGTTTTTTGTTCTATAAATCTATCATTTAATTATGTATGAATCAGTATTGATGCTTTATTACATTGTCTTTTATGAGATGACTAAATGACTCATAGACCTTACATATTGGAATTTTATATCATTTATATTTTTTCTCTCTTTCTCTCACCCCTCTATCTAAATCTTTTTCTATATTCCGGTTCACACCTTAGAATAATATTTTTTGCTTTTTTAGTTTATGCAAAACAAATTTCAGTTGCTACAATGATATGAAAAATTTCTCATATCTTGACTGCTTTGTTGGATCTAGCTAGATAATGCGAAGTGATGAGTTGGTTCTTAGTTCTATAGTTATTAGTTCATATTAGGGAGGCTTTTTTTTTGAACCTTATTCCTAAAAAAACCAACGAGTCACACACTAAGCATAGCAATTATATCAAACATTTATTTAATCGAATTTTTATTCAACCCTATAGAATTAAAGAATTACGAGCTCTTTTTTTTATCTTCAATCAAAAAAATGAATGAGTTTCTTAT